TTACCACTTAGTAGGTTTCCATACTAAGGCTCAATCCCATCAAGTCCGTAGCGTCTACCAATTTCGCCATATCCCCTTTTGATTTGAGACCAAGATCCAGTTGGAATTCCACCCATCTCTTTCATTTATTTTGGAACCGTTGAATTCATTAGATAATGATTCCCATATCGAAAAAGTGTATGCTGCTATTTGATTTTTTTGGCGATCCTCTATCAGTTTATTTCTATTGGATAAACCTTGTTTCAATCAGAAATGATTCTATCATTGATGTATCCGCAATTCAATATGGATAGATATATCCCATATATATATGTTTCTCCCTCCCTTTCTTTTTTACAGTGCGATTTGGAATACTGGAACGGTCGATATTCATTCTTCTTTTTTTTTTTTTTCGTCCTATCTCTTCCTTTTCCGAATGAAACCAGAAGAATGTCTCATTCTAATTTGGATTGTATCTTTATCCTTATCTTATCTTTTCTTAGGACCGATTCGCTCGCTATACGCTATAATTATTGCTATAACTGCTTTACTTTAAGAAATAAATTGATTTTATATTAAGAAATCATTAGATTTTTTATAATCATAATTTATAATTTTAAATTTTCATTAATATATATATAATTATATATACATATTCATTAACATATATATACATATTAAAAAATATAAATATAATGTATAAATATATAATATAAAATGCATAAAAAAAAGAATAGAATGTATAAATAATAATTAATGTAATTAATATGATAGAATGAAAATTCGACTAATTAGTCATATACTAATTAGTCATATATTTCTATTAGAAAAATATCTATTAGAAAAATTCTATTAATTCTATTTAGTCATATCTAGTTCTATATTATTAGTTATAACTAATATAACTAATAATATTAGATATAACTAATATAACTAATAATATTAGATATAACTAATATATATAATGATATATATATAATGATATAGATATAACAATAGAACTATGAATATGAACTATATAGTTCATATTAAATTAATAGCTAATAGCCCTAAGCTAAGATCCAGCAGTTTCCTGAATTCCTATACACTATTTCTATTTGTTATACTATTTCTATTTCTGTTATGTGAGCCCGCTTAGCTCAGAGGTTAGAGCATCGCATTTGTAATGCGATGGTCATCGGTTCGATTCCGATAGCTGGCTTTTTTTTCTCTATCGATTTTTCCATGATTGATAATCTCTCCTTTTCTCAAAATGTTGGATCACCGATCTATTATGTCGTGGTAACTTGTAACTATGAATAAAAAATGGATTGGAGCAATTAGATCTCTACAGAACAAATCATAAAACGGAGCCTCAACTTCCTATATATACATATACAAAAAATCCGGATATTAATAGAATTCATTTCATTCTACTTTGTAATACTTCAGTAAATTTAGCTTTGCTTTGTTTATCCTTTAGTTCAGTCTTAATTTAAGATTCATTCTGTAAAATGAAATTTCAATAAAATAAAAAAAGGAGTCTTTATGTCTCGTTATCGAGGACCTCGTTTCAAAAAAATACGCCGTCTGGGGACTTTACCAGGACTAACTAGTAAAAGACCTAAATCCGGAAGTGATCTTAAAACCCAATTGCGTTCTGGGAAAAGATCGCAATATCGTATTCGTCTAGAAGAAAAACAGAAATTGCGTTTTCATTATGGTCTGACGGAGCGACAGTTAGTTAGATATGTACATATCGCTGGAAAAGCCAAAGGGTCAACGGGTCAGGTTTTACTACAACTACTTGAGATGCGTTTGGATAACATCCTTTTTCGATTGGGTATGGCTTCGACCATTCCTGGAGCTAGGCAATTAGTTAACCATAGACATATTTTAGTTAATGGTCGTATAGTGGATATACCAAGTTATCGTTGCAAACCCCGAGATATTATTACTACGAAGGATAAACAAAGATCGAAAGCTCTGATTCAAAATTATATTGCTTCACCCCCCCCCGAGGAATTGCCAAAACATTTGACTATTGACTCATTCCAATATAAAGGATTAGTAAATCAAATAATAGATAGTAAATGGATCGGTTTGAAAATAAATGAGTTGTTAGTCGTAGAATATTATTCCCGCCAGACTTGAACCTAACGAAAATAACAAAGAAAGATTCAGAGAATTTTGCCCTCTTTTCGACGAAGTAAATAGATCTAAGGGCCTTGATCCGCATTTTTCTCATTCACGTATTACAAATAGATCAGCAGTAGGATTTTTTTTTCTTTTTTGTTCTTTCCGATATTTGTATTTTACGTACCGCAGTAATGTAATTAGGAATAGAGAATTTCTGAAATAGAGAATTTCTATCAAATAAAAGTCTTATTGCTGGAATAATGGTATCAGTTGTTATTTGATTTGATACATTGTGGTCGGTCACGTTGGTGAATTAACAGAAACGGAAAGAGAGGGATTCGAACCCTCGGTAAACAAAAGCCTACATAGCAGTTCCAATGCTACGCCTTGAACCACTCGGCCATCTCTCCTACATAATCTTATTATTGACCAGAAACCGAGTGAATAGCGAGTCATTCATATTATTGCAGTACAGGTATGACCGATCAATGGTTCCATAGGAATAATTCCTTTCAAATTTCCTATTTCTCAACACCAACTTCTCTCATCAGCTACCCCATGGATCTATTACAAATTCATGAATCGTCCCATGGATTTTTATTTCCATTGTATGGCATGACGTATACACGTCATGTAAACAAAACGGATGGTTACTCTACTCTATTTTATCATGGAATAATTATTCTTTTTCCTCTTTGGATCATAACCAAATCAAAACTTCTCGAGTTATCAAAATCCGTAGTAAAAGAAAGTCCTTGGTTATTCAACTTAGATGAAATAGTAATAGTTCCGTTCATTGGTATACTACGAAATTGTAATGAAATCCAATCTGATTCAAATATTTCATATCTATCCTTGTCCAAACAAAATGGGACAATTTGAGCGGAAGGTCCACATTTTTAGAATTAGTCTGTTTTATGTTATTTCGTATTGTACAATTCCTTTGTTTGTGGGATCATTTTCCCCGAAGGGTAATGAAAAGAATTCTAATTATAGATTATAGAAAGGATTGCTAATTATGCCTAGATCTCGGATAAATGTAAATTTTATTGATAAGACCTCTTCAATTGTAGCCAATATTCTATTACGAATAATTCCGACAACTTCAGGAGAAAAAAAGGCATTTACCTATTACAGAGATGGTGCGATTTGATTCTTTTTTCTTCTTTTTTTAGACTTCAGTATTATGAGAAAGATATGTGATTCGGGATAGAAAGAACCAAATTATTGAAATAAACCTACGCTTGGTGAAGGTGAGTTTGAAGATAGAACAATTCCTTCTGTCGTGTATCCTCGATTGATGCAGCCTCGGATGCTTCAATTGTTAATTTGAGTATTGAGCGAAAGGTTACACCTATGGGTTCTATATTGTAGGTCAATCCTATTCCACTAGTACCAATAGGCAGCATAGGGGAAGAAGCACTACACCAAGGAATCAACAATACGAAAACTTTGTTATAAATTTCCCTTTTCCTTATTGGTATCGGGACTAACAAGAATGGTTGGGACAACAAACATCCATCTCGTTCGTACTTTGGATACCCGTATAACCATCAAAGATCGTTGAAGTGACTAATTCCTGAAAATAGGAGGCGTTGAGGACAAAGAAATTGTTGGAGTTACCATTTCCATCTAGCACTAATATGATTGGTGTTAAAAAAACCTCTTGCGGGAAGGCTGGCTAGAGATTTCTTGTAAAAATACCAGCTCCTGTCAGTTCATAATGAGAATAGTTAAATTTTGATTCCATGGATTATTCCCCTTAGTACTATGCACAGAAGGGGGGAGCCGTATGAGATGAAAATCTCACGTACGGTTCTGGAACGGAGATTCTTTGAATAGAATGAACGACCGTAACGGATGTTGGCTCAATCCGAAGGAAATTATGCGGAAGCTTTACAGAATTATTATGAAGCTACGCGACCAGAAATTGATCCCTATGATCGAAGTTATATACTCTATAACATAGGCCTTATACACACAAGCAACGGAGAGCATACAAAGGCTTTGGAATATTATTTCCAGGCACTAGAACGAAACCCATTTTTACCACAAGCTTTTAATAATATGGCCGTGATCTGTCATTACGTGCGACTATCTCCACTATAGAAAGAAGGAAAAAAAGATCAAATCGACTAGTAAATACTAGAAAAAAATGGGCTTTCTACATATGCATCGTTCAAAGCAACGATTTTGATCAGCTGTAGCAAGGAAAGAGACTTCACGAGAACCAAAATAGGAAGAAATAGATATGGCCTATATATTCTATGGATAAAGGATCGAATTGATAGAGAAAGCACCGTAAAGATCAATTAGCGAGCTATTGGGTCGATACAGTTAAGAACTGCTTACTTATGTCATGATATGGAATAAAAGTGTCATGATATGGAATAAAAGTTAGGAATCAACTTATGTAATAGAGTCGATCCACTAAGGTATTGAGCAGCGGTGTAGCATCAGATCCCAAAGATAGTAAGTTCTTTTTTTTTTCTTATGGAGGAAAAAAGTCTTTTTCAAAGATTCTATATGAATTTCATATATGAAACCGAGATAGTTACCTTTCAGAAAATTCTAACGATATAGGGGAATATCTATGTTTCATTCGTCTGAAGGTGGGAAAAAAGATAAAACTAATTATTGATCAAAATAAGAGTTTGAAACTTAATGTAATTAACTTCTTTTGTTTTTGTTAACCCAAGAAAAAATGGGATAGATTTATGAGAAATCTAATTCAGTTAGCATAGGATAGATTAAGATAGAACGCAAAAAGAATCGATTGCTGAGCCGTATGAGGTAGGAAACTCTCAAGTACGGTTCTAAGGAAAGGAACCACCTATTCCGACCGGGGAGAACAGGCCATTCTACAGGGTGATTCCGAAATTGCGGAGGCTTGGTCCGATCAA